GTATAAAACTGCGCCGGATCCTCCCTGAAGCATAACCTAGAATTAGATCTTCATTATCTAAACGGACCCGGAACATACCGTTGGGAAGTGATTCAGTAATTAAACCTTCATGAATCAATTTTTGTTCTTTCATTCCAGGTAACCCCCTTGAAGTATCAACTAATGAAGGAAGAGGTATATAACTCACTTTTCCTCTCTATTTCACAAATGGGAAGTTAGAGATAAAATTAGGATACCAGAGGAGGAGGATCACCATATATAACACAAAATTTCTCCTCCAATTCTTTCTAGTCGAGCTTCTCGATCTGTCATTATACCTTGAGAAGTAGAAAGAATTACAATTCCCATTCCACCTAAAATCTTAGGAATTCGTTGATAGTTGGAATAAATTCGTAAACCGGGTCGGCTGATACACTTTAAAACGGTTCTATATATTCCTTTCCTAGTCTTTCTATGTCGCAGGGTTGAAACCAAGAAATATTTGTTATTTTCCCGATGTTTCCGAACATTTTCAATAAAACCTTCTCGTAGAAGTATTTTAACAATGTTTTCGGTGGTATTAGTAGATGTTATTCGAACAGTTCCTTTTTTATTCATGTCAGCATTTCTTATAGAAGTTATTATATCGGCAATAGTGTTCCTACCCATAACGAACTATAATTTTTTGTGCCTCCTAATTTTGATATAATCAACATGTTTCCTTTTTTCTTTATTTTTTTTTTTTTATTATTAAATTTTAAAAAGTATATGCGTGAGACACAATCTATTAATTTGATCTATTTCAGATAGCCTACTATATCATAGTGTCATCTACTAGTATTTATAATACCTCGGGAGCTAATGAAACTATTTTAGTAAAATTCAACTGTCTCAATTCCCGAGCGATCGCACCAAAAACTCGAGTTCCTTTTGGATTTCCTTCTTGATCAATGACGACCGCTGCATTGTCATCATATCGTATTATCATACCGTTGTCACGTTTGAGTTCTTTACATGTACGTACAATTACAGCTCTAATGATTTCTGATCTTTCTAGAGGCATATTTGGCACTGCTTCTTTGATTACAGCAACAATAACGTCACCAATATGAGCATATCGGTGATTACCAGCTCCTATGATTCGAATACACATCAATTCTCGAGCTCCGCTGTTATCCGCTACATTCAAAAGGGTCTGAGGTTGAATCATATATTTTTTATTTGAATCTGTTATTTCAATGCAAAGGATGAAGGAAAAAAAGAAATATTGTCCGTCCAGAATAAACCTGCGGTTGTTTTTTCATCCTCAATATCCCTTTTGTTTAGTTCTACATCCCTATCGTGAAATAACAAATTGAGTTCGTATAGGCATTTTGCACGCAGCTATTTCAATAGCTGCTCTGGCTATAGTTTCTGATACTCCGCCCATTTCATAAAGTATTCGACCCGGTTTAACAACAGATACCCAATATTCGGGGGATCCCTTTCCCGAACCCATACGTGTTTCCGTAGGTCTTACTGTAACAGGTTTGTCGGGAAATATACGTACCCATATTTTTCCACCACGACGCGCATATCGTGTCATTGCTCTCCGCCCCGCTTCTATCTGTCTAGCTGTGATCCAAGCGGGTTCAAGCGCCTGAAGAGCGTATCCGCCGAAACAAATATGATTGCCTCGATAAGATATTCCCTTCATTCTTCCTCTATGTTGTTTACGAAATCTGGTTCTTTTGGGGTTATAGTTGATGGTTGTTTCTTAATTCCATCTCTATTGCAGAACCGGACATGAGAGTTTCTTCTCATCCAGCTCCTCGCGAATGAAACGATTCAATAATATTACAGATACGCATGTATAATTATTATAAATATAATAATTATTATATTTATAATAATTAATATAAGTAATTATAAGTAATGAATGGCATTTATTGATATTTAATTTGTTACATATTTAATTTGTTACAAAGGAAGATGTATATACAAAATATACAGCTAGACGTGTATATTATTAGATATAGAATTAGATATAGAAAATATAAAAAATGCTTCTTTTTTTAGAATATAACGTAGAATATAATGAATCCTTATTTTTACCTCTATCGAATCGCGCCAAAAATTGTAATCCAATAAATAAAGATTTCGCGGGCGAATATTGACTCTTTCATTCGTAGTGTCAGTCAATTCATGACACCTCTCAGAATAAATCAATTTTTTCTTGGTTCGTTCCGCCATCCCACCCAATGAATTATTAGGATTCGTTTTCAATAGAATCCTATGCAGTCACAGGTTTCGTCGTTCCCATAGCTTCTCCATTAATGGTTAGGCCTGAACTCTGCAATGGAGCTTCCGGCAAAATTCGTTCCCGAGTCAATCTCCTCAGTTTTTATTAACCCGAGGCTCTTTATTCTTTATTATTTTTTTTTTTTTTTTCTTTTTTTTTATATTATTTTTTTTATTTATATTTCATTTATATATTTATATCAGTATTGATTATATCAGTATTAATGCTTTATCACACTGC